TATTTCATGAATCTAAGTGGAATAAGCAAAGTGGATTCCTTGTTAGTTAGTCGAGTTCCAATGAAAACCACACAATTGAAGGAAATGTCCGAATTTGCTATTTAGAAAATCAATAAACTAAGGTTTTGTCGTTCTAGATATCGGATTCAACGGAAACAATTACAGCAGTAGGGGGGGGNNNNAATCAAAAAACAAGTCGAGMAAAATTAKACAAAGTTATATATAAGTTGCTACCCCCCCCCCTTAGTCTTTCTTTAATTGAATTTCGTTTGATTAGACGGAAGTTACTTAAAAACTTCCGCTTTCTTTAAAAGATTCTGAACAGTTCCTGTGGGTTGAGCACCTTTTTCAAGGAAATATAGAATAAGAGGAACGTTTAAATAAGTTTGATTCTTCATTGGATCATAAAACCCCACTTTTCTAAGATCTTTTCCTTCTCTTCGGCATCGAACATCAATTGCAACGATTCGATAGACGGCTCATTGGGATAAATGTAGATGACCAACACCCCCCCTAGAACCGTATAGGAAGTTTTCTCCTCGTACGGCTCGAGAAAAATGATTTGCTTCGAAGTTTTGTCTATGTATGCAATTCTAATAAATTAAATGACAAATGGGCCTAGAAAATCAATTAGACTCTGATTTCAGTCTTTTTTCCTTCCTGAAAATGAAAAAGAAACCATTCGTACTCATAACTCAAGTTGGATAACTCTCAAATAGCTCAAAGGAAAAATCTTTAGTCACTTTCATTTATTGAGTGGTCTTTAACCCCTTTTGTTTTGTTTGTCTTTTGTCTCGTTTCAAATTCTATTTGGATTCTTTAGTCTGATCCAATTAGTGAGACTATCGAGACAATTAAAAAGGTCTTTCCTTGTTCTTAGATCCTTTATCCTTATTTTAAATCATTGGGTTTAGACATTACTTCGGTGCTTCTTAATCCTTTCAAAGTGGCAGCAACATACCCCTTTTTTGATTTCTTTCTATCAAAGAATCCTACGGACAGTTGATTCACGTGTGATACACTTTGAATCGAAAAAGTTTGCTAAATTCTAACAAGTCTTGCTTTTGAATTGGAAACTTGCTCGAATTGGATCCTTTCGATTTCTATATATGGAAGATACGTTTACGAAGTTGTTCCGATTAATTGGCATTAACCCTAGATCCTTGCCCCCGAGAAATGAATTAATCCTTTCTACTCGAGCTTCATCGTGGACTATTTACAACCCAACAAAAAATCGAGTGTAACAGAACAAACAATGTCGAGCCAAGAGCACTCTCATCCTTAGATAAATCGAAAATGGTGGATGGAAAAATCCACAACGGATCGTGTCCTTCAAGTCGCACGTTGCTTTCTACCACATCGTTTCAAACGAAGTTTTAACATAATATTCCTCTAATTTGGAACCGGTATGGAATTGATTCAATTATGGAATCATGAATAGTCATTGGTTCAGTTGTACATAGACATCATAATCTAGGCTTTTTCTTCTATATATGATAATATGATATGAAACGATTTTTCTGAAAAAGTCTTAGCAAGACAGCATCTTTCACATACATAAATAATATATAGATAATATAGATAATAGCAAGAAATCGAAATATATAAACGAATAACTCTTTTAATCTGCATCTTCAAGTGACTCAACAGGATAGATTAAACGATTTCCTACTTTTTGAGTACCAAATAAAGATTCCACTTACAAGCAATCATTAAAAATATTTAATAAAAATAGTTCTAATTGAAATTGAAAAAGTTTCCTATTTAGACATCATTATTTAATTTGAAGAAAATTGGACAATAAGCATGACGTTTGATCTTCATAGGAAGATAAGTCTTTCTTTTTGAATTGACTCATCACTTTTAAATAGATAAAAGAAAAACGAAATCCAATTTTTTTTCATGAGATGGATAAAAAAATGATCTAAGTTCAGATTTGAATCTTTATTCTTTTCATCTGATTACGAAAATCAAATTACGAAAATCAAAAAAATAAGGAGGGTTTTTCGTATCTATCAGATAGACTGAAGAGTTGTCACTGTTATAGATATTCTATTCTATAATATAGAATTTAAATAATTTAAGGTATCAAAAATCTTTTTCACAAAAACCGAAAAATTATTGTCATTGAAATAGAACGATACATACCATATAAGCGAAATATTTCCTCATTTTATATATTTTAGATGATATATATTTATAGATTTTGTTTAACATGGGATTAAGTAATATTTCACAATAATCGACTCTTATCATAAAGTGAATAAAAGGGTGATAGGGGAAATCACCCCTGCCTCAATTGTTCTGTAGATTTCCAATTTTTACTTAGAACCAAACACGAAATACCTAAATAAAATGAGATTCAAAGAAAATATATCGGCTCCATAACATATTTCTATATGATATGTAACTTGATCATTTGTTAATGAGATTCGAACAGACACAGATATTAAAATAAATACGGATTTACTCCTATCCACTGACTTACTTCTTTCTATAGTCATAATGGAGCATAAAAAAATGGATATGTACTGGGACGGAAGGATTCGAACCTCCGAATGGCGGGACCAAAACCCGTTGCCTTACCACTTGGCCACGCCCCATTTCAATTTCTAATCTACACTAAGAAACAATAATATTGGTATTGGTTGTTTGTCAACTCCAGTCCAAATATCTATATATCTATAGAATAGATTGGTACTAGGATTTTGATACATATAGATATAGAATTCAACTTAATTTATTGATCATTACATAGAATTCAATTAAGATATTGTATGAAAGTATGATTTCTTCTATTCTCCTTTGAGAATTGGAGGATTTTTGATTGGGTGGGTTCAAAGAAAAAGAAGGATTTTTTGTCTACCTTACTTACTTTCTTCCTTGTTCCTTATATCAAAAACTCAATCAAAATGCAATTATCTCCAAGAACAAAATGTCTGTTATGCTTAATATCGTTAGTTTGATCTGTATTAATTCTGCCCTTTATTCGAGTAGTTTTTTCTTCGGCAAATTGCCTGAAGCGTATGCTTTTTTGAATCCAATCGTAGATGTTATGCCAGTCATACCTGTGCTTTTTTTTCTCTTAGCTTTTGTTTGGCAAGCTGCTGTAAGTTTTCGATGAGATCCTTAATAATAATATCTTAGAAAATGCATGATTTCTTCGAGAAAAATTCTAACAATTGAGAAAATCAGATAAGTTTTAGAGTATGAATCCTAGATTAGCACACTGAAATTCTTGGATAGTCGCCATAAATCCGGCTTACCCCCATTTCCTCATTTTTGACCCCCTTTCCAGTGAAAGACCCTAACCCCATTAGGGTCTCCCACAATATCGAATTTGGATATGAAAGAAGTTTTTGATAATGAAAAACAAATGAATTTGTGACAATTCATGAAAAAAAACCTGATTTCGTGGTGTCAAAATAGGATATGTGGTAGAAAAATGGAAGATCTATTCTCTTTTTTTTTCCAAAAAATCATCTTGGAGATTGTGTAATGCTTACTCTGAAACTCTTCGTTTATACCGTAGTAATATTTTTTGTTTCTCTCTTTATCTTTGGATTCCTATCTAATGATCCGGGGCGTAATCCTGGACGTGAAGAATAAAATCCAAAAGGTTTTCCTTGGGAAATTTTCCAATTTTCTTAGGATTTTATCTATTCCACACGCTTAACTAAGATTTTCAAAATTGAAAAATAAAATAAAGCAAGTCATTAACGGAAACGGAAAGAGAGGGATTCGAACCCTCGGTACAAATAACTCGTACAACGGATTAGCAATCCGACGCTTTAGTCCACTCAGCCATCTCTCCCAATTGCAAAAGATAATTACTACATTACATTACACATAATGTAAGGAGTCTTTCTCTCTCTTTTTCTCTATTCTAAACTAAAAGAGGGGCTCGAGCCCGCCACTAATCGAACTAAAGAAAAATAAGGAAGACCTCCTTGTGTTAATTTTGTTCGAAAGGCCCTTGTTATTCTGATGGCCTGGCCTGGTCAGTACCTAGCCGGGCCTTTTTTTTTGTTCTAACGAATTATAGATAAATAATGATTTATCTGATATCTGATTTGAAAACACAAATATTTTTTTTATTATATTATTATATTCAATTGAATATTTTATATTCAAGCAACAACAAAAAGAATAAAAACTGTTTCCATTTTTTTTCTTGTTATATTTTATTTCATTTTCCGAACTAAAAAAGAAACTATAGATTCTGGACAATGCATTTTTCTGTTATGATTGTAGTGTTTTTTTTGATCCGTATCTATCTTCTTTCAGCAAAAAAGAAAACTTTAGTTATTTAATTTCAATTAAATGAAGCCTCTTTTCCGAATCTCATTAAATTTTTATCTACCCACGAAAAAGTTCAACACTCCAAGTTTGATGATTCTTTAATGATCCTATCTTGATCATGCTCAATTATCTTGTTCGACAAAAGCTCCATTTGTATACAATAATCATATTGTAGCGGGTATAGTTTAGTGGTAAAAGTGTGATTCGTTCTATTAGCCCTTTAATAGTTAAAGGGTCTTTCGGTTTTATTCATATTCCGATCAAAAACTTTATTTCTTAAAAGGATTTAATCCTTTACCTCTCAATGATAAAGTCGAGAAAAAATACACATTCTCGTGATTTGTATCCATGAGTCACTTATAAATTGAAAAGTTGGATTATGAAATTGCGAAACATAATTTTTGAATTGGATCAAGACTTCCAATTGAATAAGTATGAGTAAAGGATCCATGGCTGAAGATAAAAAGTCAATTTCCAATCGTAACTAAATCTTCCATTTTTTTTGGATGTCTAAAGAAAGAAATTGAAGCAAAATAGCTATTCAACGATGTCTTTGGTTTACTAGAGACATCGCCATATTGTTTTAGCTCGGTGGAAACAAAATCCTTTTCCTTAGGATCCTCTCAAATAGAAATAGAGAACGAAGTAACTAGAAAGATTGTTAGAATCACCTTCTTCTAGAAGGATCATCTAGAAAG